AATCAACAACACGAAAACTTTGTAAAAAAAAAAAATATCCTTCCTTTCTTTTCGGGATCGGGACTAACAAGAATGGTTGGGACAACAAACATCCATCTCGTTCGTATTTTTGGATACCCGTATAACCATCGAAGGCTGTTGAAGTGACTAATTCCGGGAAATTAAGCGGCGTTGAGGACAAAGATATTGTTGGAGTTACCCTTTTTTATCCAGTACCAACATACTTGATGTTAAGAAAAGATCTTTTACAGGAAGGTTGGCTAGAGATTTCTTGTAAAAACACTAGCCCTGAACAGTTGATAATGAGAAAGAATACTGCAATCTTTTTTGATTTGATGTATTCATTTTTATCATTATACACATAAAGGAGGAGCCGTATGAGATGAAAATCTCACGTACGGTTCTGGAACGGAGATTCTTTGAACCGAATGACGACCGTAACGGATGTCGGCGCAATCTGAAGGAAATTATGCGGAAGCTTTACAGAATTATTATGAGGCTATGCGACTGGAAATTGATCCCTATGATCGAAGTTATATACTTTATAACATAGGCCTTATTCACACAAGTAACGGAGAACATACGAAAGCTTTAGAATATTATTTTCGGGCACTCGAACGAAATCCGTTCTTACCCCAAGCTTTTAATAATATGGCCGTGATCTGTCATTACGTGCGACTATCTCCACTATAGAAAGAAAAAAAAAAGAACGAGCAAATCGGCTAATAAATACTAGAAAAATAAGAAATACTAGAAAAAATAGGCTTTGTACATATATATCGTCCAAAACAACGATTTTTATCAGCTGTAGCAAAGAAAAAAACTTCATAGAAGTAAAAAAATGAAGAAATATGGATATGCCTAGATACTTTTTTTTCTATGGATAAAAGATCTAATTGATAGAGTAAGCACCGTAAAGATCAATTGGCGAGGTTTTGTGCCGATACAATAAGAACTGCTTACTTATATCATGATACAAAATATATCATGATAAAAAAGTTAGGAATCCACTTATGTAATAAAGTCGATCCCCTAAGGTTTTGAGCAGCGGTGTAGTATCAGATCCCAAAGATAGTAAGTCTTTTCTTCTTTCTTATGAAAAAAAGTCTTTCTCAAAGATTCTATATACTATAGAAATGGATATATCATATAGGAAAGTATATGATATATGAAATCGAGATAGTTACCTTTCAGAAAATTAGAATGAGAGTGTTAATATCGATGTTTTATTCTTCTGAAGGTAGGAGAAAAGATAAAACTATAAAAAAAGAGATGAAACTCTTTATTAATCAAAATTCAAGTTTGAAACTTATGTAATTAACCTATTTTCTTTTGGTTAACTCCAGAAAAAGAAAAAAAAATGGAACGTCAAAAGAATTGACTGCTGAGCCGTATGAGGTAGGAAACTCTCAAGTACGGTTCTAAGGGAAGGAATTTACTCACCTATTCCGACCGCGGAGAACAGGCCATTCGACAGGGAGATTCTGAGATTGCGGAGGCTTGGTTTGATCAAGCCGCTGAATATTGGAAACAAGCTATAGCCCTTACCCCTGGTAATTATATTGAAGCACAGAATTGGTTGAAGATCACAGGGCGTTTTGAATAAGAACACTCTGTTTATTTTTTTTTTTTTTCTAATTATTATTTTGATTTTCTATTTTTTTTATATTTATTCTATTTCGATTTTATTTTGATTTTGATTTTCTATTATATTTTGATTTTCTATTATATATATATATATTTAATTTTAATATATTTAATTTTAATTTGTTGTAATTAATTGCTTGTTGTCTCCATCAGTCCAATAAAACGGATCATTTCTAATTTCTTATAGGCTATAGGAACAGCCAATCAAAAAAATTTCATTATATCCCTTCTAAAATCGTTCTATTTCGTCTGGTATTTCGTAGAGATAAATGATATGTGGATACAGTAGAGAACTCCCCCCTTTTTCTGTTATTCAAACTAAAATTGAAACTAAAAAAAGAGACCCTCAAAAACTAAATAGAAATACCAGTATGTCGTCTAGCAATGCTAATGACTGCTCACGTGATTGGAAATGGAGTGCATAATAATATCTTCTATTTAAGACAGAAAATGAAATTAGTTCCATCTAGGAATTTAGAATTTAAATCTGAATCCACTAGGTTGCACAAAAAGATTATTGAATTTCAATTCAAAGGGTTTTAGAAGATTCAAAAAGGTCCGTTGAGCGCCTCTCTCCTATGTCATAATAGATCCGAACACTTGCCCCGGATTTACTTCCGGATCATAATTGTTCTAGTGAATAACTAAAGAAAATGGATTAAAGAAAATATGGAATAGATAGGTGGGAGATAGAAGAGAAAGAAACTCAATATAAACATCTCTCATAAGTTCACTAATTATGTGTTATATTGGCAGGTCTCTTTGTATGTGTTGTCCGGAAGGAGGAGGACTCAATGATTATTCGTTCGCCGGAACCAGAAGTAAAAATTTTGGTAGATAGGGATCCCATAAA